TCTTTTAAAGCGGGGGGTAAACCTTTTGGGATTATTTCCCACGGTAAATATTATTGCTTTGAATGGTTTATAAAAGGTAATTCATTAAAAGTATGATGACTAGGTGGACAATTTAATGATCATTCTAAAGTATTTATTTTTTCTACATCTAAGTTATTTCAAGAAATAAATTTTTTTTCTGAATAGAAAGCATCAAAAATTACATAAATGAATCATACTACTCCTATTATAGAAATAATAGAGCCTAAAGAGCTAATAGCATTTCAAGTAAATAAGCTATCTGGAAAGTCTGCATATCTTCTAGGCATTCCTGCTAATCCTAAGAAATGGTGAGGGAAAAAAGTTAAATTTACTCCTATAAAGGTAATTCAAAAATGAATTTTACCAAAAGTTTCATTAATAGCAAATCCAGAAATTTTTCCAAATCAAAAATAAAATCCTACAAACATAGCAAATACAGCGCCTAATGATAAGACATAATGAAAAGGGGCTACTACATAGTAAGTATCGTGCAATAAATAGTCTAAAGAACCATTGGCCAAAACAATTCCAGTTAACCCTCCCAAAGTAAATAAGAAAATAAAACCTGTAGCTCATAACATGGGGGTAGAAAAATTGATTTTTCCTCCGTAAATAGTTGCTAATCAACTAAATATTTTAATTCCTGTGGGAACTGCAATAATCATAGTCGCAGCTGTAAAATATGCTCTTGTGTCTATGTCCATTCCAATTGTAAACATGTGATGAGCTCAGACTATAAATCCTAGGAAAGCTATAGCTAATTGTGCATAAATCATTCCTAGATAACCAAACACTTGATTTTTTGAACTAAATATAGGTATAATTTGAGAAATTATTCCAAATCCTGGAATTATCAGAATGTAGACTTCAGGATGACCAAAAAATCAAAATAAATGTTGATATAGTACAGGATCTCCTCCTCCAGCGGGATCAAAAAAAGTTGTATTAAAATTTCTATCTGTTAGCAACATTGTTATAGCTCCTGCTAAGACGGGTAAAGAAAGTAAAAGTAGAAAAGCAGTGATTAAGACAGATCAAACAAATAATGGCATTTTGTCTAAAGATAAACCAGTTGTTCTCATATTAAAAATTGTTGTAATAAAGTTAATAGCTCCTGCTATCGAAGAAAATCCAGCACAATGGAGACTAAAAATAGCTAAATCTACTGATCCTCCAGAATGCGCTAATGGACCTGATAACGGGGGGTATACGGTTCAACCAGTCCCAGCTCCTTGTTCAACTAAAGAAGAGCTTAATAATAAAATCAAGGCGGGGGGGAGCAATCAAAAACTTAAATTATTTAATCCTCTAAAAGAGAGAGAAGAATAAACTAATGGAAAGTTATTTGGCTCATGATCAAAATATATAGGTTCAATTCCTATTTCTTCAATTAAATAATTAAATTCTTAAATCAAAAAAATAGAATAATTAATAAGATTAAAAATTAAAAATTTATTCTTATCTTATCATAAATGATTTATCTTAAAATGAATTGAAACATCTTAGTAATTTAATTAAAAAATAATTGAAAGTAAAGGCGATTGAAATCCAATTAAACCTTTTTTTTTGATTTTACAAAAAATTTTTTAATAATTATATCTATAGAATAAGTACTGTGAAGGAAATTAATTAATGATTTAAATTTAAAAATGAGATTCATATACCTTTTGTATAATGGGCTTATAAATATATGATTAGCAAGCTATAAGGCTATAAAACTAACTAAGTTAATCATTCCCGAAACTTAGCGATCTAATTGTGAATAATTTTATGAATCAACTAATAAATGATAAAAATTTTTAGAAAATTTGCAATTAGCAGTGAAAAACTAATCGAGCTAAGATATAGCTGGTTTTTCATGAAATTTATATAAGTAAAAAATTTTTTTTAAAAAGACAGTTATTTAGTGCAAAGATTAAATAACAAATAAAAAACAATTTTATCCAACATAAATGAACTTTTTAAATTTTTCAAAAAAAAATTTATGATTAAAACAAAAAGTAAATAAGCTTAGAATCAGCTATATTTTAAAAAGTACGTAAAATTTTACTTTAAAAAAATTATAATTTAATAATAAAGTCAATTATTATCATTTTTGTGGAAAATAGTAATGAAATTTTCTTTTATCTATAACGAAAGTTTTAAAGAAGTAATAATATAAGCATTAGTAAAATTAAATTTATCCTTTTGTTTTCTTAATTTAATAAATGATTAAGGTTATTCAATTTCTCAATTAACAAGGAATTTTTTAAAAAAATATACAAGAAAATTTTAAAAAAAAAATTGTAAGATCTAAATCAAGTTAGGATAAATAATAAAATAAATTTTTTTTAAGGAACTCGGCAAAATAAAATATCGACTGTTTATCAAAAACATAGCTTTTTAAAATATAAAAAGTGAAGCCTGCCCAATGGTATAAAAATAATTATAATATAATTTAAATAATATTAAATGGATGCGGTAACTCTGACTGTAATAAAGTAGCATAATTAATTGTCACTTAATTGGTGGAGAGAATGAATGGTTATACGAATTTTTCACTGTCTTCGAAAGAAATTTTTTAAAATTGAAATAATAGTAAAGATGCTATTTAAAATTGTAAGACGAAGAGACCCTATAGAGCTTTACTATAAACTTTTTGAATTAAAAATAATATAAACTTATTTATTTAAAAAAGTTTGGTAGTTTAGTTGGGGCGACTGTTTTTTAAATAAAACAAAAACATGCAAAGTAATAAATTTATTTATTGTATAATTAAAATATTTAACAATTATTATAGTAGGCTATAGTGACCCGTTAACTTAATAAAATTTAGTTAACGATTAATTGATAAAAGTTACCTTAGGGATAACAGGATAATTTTGTTTTAGAGTTCTTATCAAATACAAAGTTTGTCACCTCTATGTTGAATTAAGATATCCTAATAATGCAGTAGTTATTAAAGGTAGGTCTGTTCGACCTTTAAAATCTTACATGATTTGAGTTCATTCCGTCGTGAGACAGGAAGGTTTCTATCTACAATTATGAAAATCATATTAAACTTTTAGTACGAAAGGAATAAAGTTTTTTTAGTTAATTAGATAAACTATTATAAAAATTTTGAAAGAATCTAAAAATTTAAATATGATTATTTAAATTAAAGGGATTGATTAAGTAGATCAAATAATCTTCAAAATTATTAGTATTGGTTCAAATCCAATATCCCTTGTTTATGAAAAATTTTATATGTATGATAATTTTTTTTATTTGTTTATTATTAAATATAAATTTAATTTATAAAGACATTCCTGAATTTAATCAATTCTCATTTCAAGATACAGCATCTTTTAATGGTAATAACTTAGTATTTTTTCATGATCAAATAATGTTTTATATTATTATAATTTTAGTATTAGTAGGATGATTATTATTTTCTGTTATAAGAAATAATTATTTTTATAAATTTTTGTTAGAGAATAATTTTATTGAGGTAATATGGACATCGATTCCTGCTATAATCTTAGTTTTAATTGCAACCCCTTCTCTTTATTTATTATATTCTATTGATGAAAATATAGAACCATCATTAACTATAAAAGTTGTAGGTCATCAATGATATTGATCTTACGAATATTCTAATTTTTTATTAGATGTAGAATTTGATTCTTATATGATTCCTACTATTGATTTAAATAATGGAGATTTTAGATTACTAGAAACAGATAATGATGCAGTAGTACCAGCTTATGTAGGAATTACTGTAATTGTGCCAAGTGCAGATGTTATTCATTGTTGAACTGTTCCTTCTCTAGGAATTAAAATCTATGCAACACCATACAATAAAACATGCTATCGAAGGTATAATAGACCTGGTAAATTTTTTGGTCAATGCTCAGAATTATGTGGTTTAAATCATTCTTTTATGCCAATTTCTATTAACTCTGTATCTCAAGAAAAATTTATAAACTGGATTATAAATAAACATTAAATGTCTCAATTAGATATATCTTTGTATTTTAATAACTTCTTAGTATTTTTATTATTTTTTTTTTTATTTATAATTAAAATTTTTAAAAATTTTAATTATTTTTATTTAAATCTTATTATTCGTAAATCTATTTATTCAACTGATAGATTCTCAAATTTATTAAATTTAAAAGAGTTAAAGTTAATATCTTCTATATTAAAACTATAATGGCTTCTTATTTTGATCATTTTTTATTAACTAAAATAATTTTTTCTTTTTTATTTGATCCATTTATAATATTAATTATTATATTAATATTAAATATAATAATATTAAAATTTAATTTTCTTATACCATCAAGATTACAAGTATTTTTTGAAAAACTTGTTGATCATTTTTTTCAAATTAGTATAGAAAATTTAGGAAAAAATTCTCAGCTATATACTTTATTTTTATTTTCTATATTTTTATATATTTGTATTATTAATCTAATGGGTTTTTTAATTTTTTGTTTTCCTATAACTACTCATATTTCTTTAACTTTTGGTTTGGCATTTTTCATTTGACTTGCCATAAAGATGTTAGGATTTTTAAAATATAAATTCCTGTTTTTTAGTATATTTATGCCTTCGGGAGCTCCTTTAATTTTATCTCCACTATTAATATTTATTGAATTTGCTAGTCATATTTCTAGACCAATAGCATTAGGGATGCGTTTAGCTGCAAATTTAACAGCTGGTCATATTTTATTAACTATTTTATCTGATTTTTTTTCAAAAATGTTTTATTCTTCTATTTTTTTTTATAATTTATTTCCAATTTTTATTATAATATTTATGATTATTTTAGAATTAGGAGTTTTAATAATTCAGGCATATGTGTTTATGCTATTATGTTTAATTTATCTAAAAGATAGTTTGATATTACATTAATGCAAAAAACCTATCATCCTTTTCATTTAGTTAATCCTAGTCCTTGACCTTTTTGTCTTTCTTTAGGAATTTTATATTTAACTTTAAATATTGTTGCTTATTTTCATAAAGGATATTTATATCCTTTGTTGTTAAGTTTAATTATAATAATTGTATTTATAATATTTTGATTTGTTGATATATCTTATGAATCTAATATAGAAGGTAATCATACTATAACAGTCTTATCAGGTTTAAAAATAGGATTTATTTTATTTATTACATCAGAAATATTATTTTTTGTATCATTTTTTTGGGCTTTTTTTCACAGTAGTCTTTCTCCATCTGTTGAAATAGGAGTAAATTGACCCCCTATAGGTATTATACCTTTAAATCCATATTCTATTCCTTTACTAAATACTATTATTTTATTATCTTCAGGAGTTAGCATAACTTGAGCTCATCACAATTTAATAGAAGGAAATAAAAATCAAACTACTAAAGGACTTTTATTAACTATATGTTTAGGTTTAATATTTACTATTTTTCAGATTTTAGAATATTACGAATCATCTTTTTCTATATCAGATTCAGTCTATGGTTCTGTATTTTTTGTAGCTACTGGATTTCACGGATTACATGTAATCATAGGGACCATATTCTTAATAACTTGTCTTATAAAACTAAATAATTTTCATTTTACTAATTCTCATCATTTTACTTTTGAATCAGCTTCTTGATATTGACATTTTGTAGATGTCATTTGATTATTTTTATATATAAGTATATATTGATGAGGATCATAATATAAACAGATCAGTAATATTAAAGTTCAATTCTTTAACTGTAAAACAAATAATGATTACTTATTCATTCTTAATAATTTTAACTTTTATTATATTAAATTTTTATCTTAATAAAAATAAAAATTTTATTTTTTATTTTTTATTTTCATTAATAATGTTTATTTTTATTGATTTATCTAATTTTCAAATTTTTTTATGAACATTATGCAGTTTTATATTTATAAATATATTAAATAATATAGATCTAAAATTAGATATTTTATTATTATATAATTTTTTAATTTTTTCTGTTTACACAATATTTTTATTTGAAAATTTAATAATTTTATATTTATGTATAGAAATTCAAACTTTTTCTTTATTTATCTTAATTTGTTCTGAGAAAAAAAACATAAAAAGTTTAGAAGCAGGACTAAAATATTTTATTTTAGGAAGTATATCATCGAGTATTTTTTTATTAGGTACTGTAATTTTATTTAAAATTTTTCCTTTATTAGAAGTAAATTTATTTAATTTTTTAATAAAAGATTTTAATAATTTTTATTTTTTAGGAAATATAATGATTTTATCATCCTTAATATTTAAAATTGGTCTTTCTCCTTTTCATTATTGAATAGCTGATATTTATGAAGGTTCAAATTTAAATTTAGTTTCGTTATTAGCTTCTATACCTAAATTATCATTATTCTACATAGTATTAAAGTTTAACGCTATTTATGAAATTATTTTCATTTGCTCAATTTTATCTATATTAATAGGAACAATAGCAGGATTTAATCAAACAAAATTTAAAAGATTAATTGCTTATAGTGGTATAACCAATTTTGGTTTTATTTTTTTAGGTTTAAGCTTAAATAATTTATTAGGTTTAGAAGTTAGTCTATTTTATTTATTTATTTATTTATTAAGTAATTTCTTTTTTTTACTTATTTTAACAATATATAACTATAAATTTAATTATGTAATTGAACTTAGTAATTATTATTATTATAACAAAATTTTGTCGATAGTTTTAATAGTGTTTATATTATCTATAGCAGGAATTCCCCCCCTAATTGGATTTTTGAATAAATTATTTATTGTAGAAACTTTAATTTTTTATAATTTATTTTTAACTGCTTTATTTTGTATAATTATTACATCTATAGGCATAGGATTTTACCTAAGACTAATAAAAATTTTAATTTTTCAAGATTATAGTAATTTTATTAGTTGAAGTAATATAATAAAATTTGAATATCATGATTTTAAATATTGTAATATAATAAATTCTGTTTTTATATTCTATTTTTTAACTTTTTATTTTATAAATCCTAGATTATTCATAATTATTATTGATTTTCTATTAAATTGTTATCGATGAATATAATTTTAATAATTTTACCTTTAATAAGTAGTGTTTTATGTGGGTTATTTGGAAGATTTTTAGGAATAAAAGGTGTTAAAGTTGTGTCATTAATTATAATGTTTATTGTGTTTTTAGATTCTTGAATAATTTTTTATGAAAGCAACTTTAATAATTATTTCAACTATTATTATATAAATAGTTGATTTAATTTAGGTTTATTTAATTGTTCATTTACTTTTAAATTTGATTTAATCACAAATAATATGATTATTTTAGTATCGACTATTTCGTTTTTTGTTCATATATTTTCTTATGATTATATGAAAAGTGATCCTCATTTACCTAGATTTATATCTTATTTATCTTTATTTACATTTTTTATGTTAGTTTTAATAACTAGTGCTAATTTAATTCAATTATTTATAGGGTGAGAAGGAGTTGGTTTGTGCTCTTATTTACTGATTAATTTTTGATATAATAGAATTCAAGCTAACAAGTCAGCTATAAAAGCAATGGTTATAAATAAGATTGGAGACATTGGATTCCTATGAGCTATATTATTATTATGAATTCTATGTGGATCATTAGAAATTAGTGATATAATCTTAATTTTGTCTAATAAAAATAATTCTATAAATTTATTTATTCCTTTATTATTATTATTAATAGGGATAATGGGAAAATCTGCACAACTAGGTCTTCACATTTGACTTCCAGATGCTATGGAAGGTCCTACTCCTGTTTCTGCATTAATTCATGCAGCTACTATGGTTACAGCTGGTGTTCTACTAATTATAAGAATGTCTCCTTTATTTGAGTTAAATTCTTCAATATTAATATTAGTAATAATAATAGGCAGTTTAACTTCATTTTTTTCGGCAACTATAGGAATGGTTCAAAATGATTTAAAAAAAGTAATAGCTTATTCTACATGTAGTCAACTAGGTTATATGATATGATATGTGGGTTTCTATTATAACATAAGTTTATTTCATCTAATTAACCATGGATTTTTTAAAGCCTTATATTTTTTGAGTGCTGGATCAATTATTCATTTTATGAATGATGAACAAGATATTAGAAAATATGGAAGTTTAATAACTTTTAATCCAATTATATTTATTTTTATATTTGTTGGTTCTATAGCTTTAATGGGATTACCATTTTTATCCGGATTTTATTCTAAAGATTTGATAATTGAAATTGGGCAATGTTCATATTTTTTAACATTTTCATTTTGATTAAGTTTAATTGCCGTATTTTTTACATCTTTTTATTCAATAAGGTTAATATTTTTTATTTTTCTTAAAAACCCTCAAGAGACTAAACATAATTTTATGAATTCATATAAAGATAACTATAAAATAATCATTGTTTTAAGTTTGTTAACAGTTTTATCAATAATTTCAGGTTATATTTTTCAATATATCATAATTAAAGATAATTTTTTACTTATTATTAATAATTTTAATAAAATCCTTCCTTTAACTTTTACAATATTAGGAATTATTTATTGTATTTTACTATATTTTAATTATAATAATATATGATATTTCTGTCTTAATAAAAATATAAAACTATTGGCTCAATTAGTATTTCACATGTGATTACTTGATGCAATGATCAATAACTATTTTTTTAGAAAATTTTTATTTATAGGTTATTCGATTACTTATAAACTTATTGATAATCAAATTTTAGAATATTTAGGACCATTTTATGTTCACAATAAAATTATTTTTTCATCAAACAAATTAAGTAAATTTTATATTAATAATATTTATTCTTACTTATTAAGTTCATTTATATTTTTCATATTTTTTATATTAATTTTTATTAGTTAAATTTCTTTTGATTATGGAGAAATAAAAATAAGAAAAATATTTATACATGTTAGTGGAAGCAAATAAATGAGTATAATAAGATAATATCTTAAATTGTATCAGGTTTTAAAATTTAATTTTTTTAATTCCTATGACGCACAGCTTTAGCCATGTTTTAACTGAAACAAAGAAAAATCTACAGCAGTAAAGAATATTATACAATTAAATTAATTTAGATATAGCTTGATCTTAAATTTTGTCTAATTAAGTGCCAGCAGACGCGGTGATACTTAAGAAGTAAATTTTTATTAAAAAATAGGTTAAAAGTGTAAAGAATAATTTTTATAAAATGATGATTATTGATTTAGTAAAATATACAATAATTTTAAACTCATTGCAATTTTATAAAAAATCTATAAACTTGAAAAAATGATAATTAAACAGGATTAGATACCCTGGTAATCTTTTTGTTAATTTAAAATCTGAACAGTATATCCTTAAGGATGAAAATCAAATACTTTGGTTGTTTATTTTTCTATTTAGAGGAGTATGTAATTTAATTCGATGATCCGCGAAATACCTTACCTTTTTTTGAAAACACAAGTGCTGCATGGTTGTCTTCAGTTTTAATTTATCATTAAAACTTAATCTTTTTTAAGATAAAGTCAAATATTATGGCCTTAATAAAAAGGGAAATTATGTACTACAGTGAATATTATAATTTAAATTTATTCATGAATAATAAGTGAAATTCTTATTTAAAAGAGAATTTAATAGTAATTAAAAGTATAAAATTTTAATGAATTAGTGCAAATATGAATACAAATAGCCCGTCGCCTTGATCATAGTAGATAGAGTAAGTCGTAACATAGTGGGGGAAAGGGAACTTTTTCCTGTAAACTTATATTTTAAATGAATGAAATGTTTTTTATTTTTTCAATTTTAATATTTTTTTCATGTTTAATGTGTATTTTTTCTACTAATCCTATTCATTCAGTATTTTGATTAGTAAACATATTTTTTTTTTCGTTTGGTCTATTAATTAACATGAACTTAGAATTTATAGCATTTTTATTAATTATGATATATGTTGGAGCTATAGTTATATTATTTTTATTTGTCATAATGATGTTAGATATTATAAAAATTAACAAAAGTACTAATATTAACAATATTATACCTATAATTTTAGTTTCTTTATCAATGTTGATAATGCTTACATTTTCTGATAAAATTTTAATTAAAAATTCTTCAAAAATTAATATAATTAAATCTAAATGAAATATTTATTCTCAATTTCAAGCTTTCTCAATAGATTTTTATTTCAACCATTATATAAATTTTATTATTATAAGTATTTTATTAATTATAGCATTAATAGGTGCAATAGTCTTAGCTTTAAATGATAATTCAATTATAAAAAAACAAAAAATTTTTATTCAGCATTTTAGAAATAATTCATGAACATAATCTTATACATATATTTAATTATTAGTTTTATTATTAGTAGTATTATACTTTTATTTTCAATTATTTTTTCTTTTAAATCTCCTAATAAAGAAAAAGTTACAATATATGAATGTGGTTTTAATGCATTTCATTCTATAGGTGAACCTTTTTCGATTAAATTCTTTTTAGTTGCAATTTTATTTCTAATTTTTGATTTGGAAATTTTGTACTTATTTCCTTGAGTAATAAATTCTAATCTATTGAATTATTTTTCACAAACTATAATATTTTTGTTTTTAATTTTATTAATATCAGGTTTATTATATGAATGAATAAAAGGAGGTTTAGAATGAAGATAATGAATTTTAATTTAGATACATTTGCTTTAAGTATTTTTTTTATAGCTATAATAGGCATTATTATTAATAGATCTAATATTATTTTAATTTTAATAAGTATTGAAATCCTATTACTTTCTTTATCAGTTTATTTTATTTTTATATCTTTTGATAATCTATTAATGGAAGGACAAAATATAATAATTTATATAATTACAATTGCTGCAATAGAATCAGCTATAGGATTATCAATAATAATTAGTTTTTACAAAATTAAAGGATCTATTTCTCTAAAGTTTTTGAATTTATTAAAAGGATAGTGGAACAATTAACTTATATTTTTCTAGAAATTCTAAAATTTATAATAATTATAGTTCCAATTCTAATTTCTATTGGTTATTTAACACTAGCAGAAAGAAAAATTTTGGGTTATTCTCAAAATAGAAAAGGACCTAATGTTATTGGGATATATGGTATTCTTCAACCTCTAGCAGATGGATTAAAATTATTTTCAAAAGAAATTATAATTCCCAATCATGTTAATATATTTTTATATTTATTTTCACCAATTCTAGCTTTGTCTCTTTCTTTGTTTATTTGAAATATAATTCCTTTTGGAAGTAATAATGTAATATTAGACTTAAACTTAGGGATAATGTTTATCTTTGCTATATCTTCAATAAATATATATGCTATTTTAATATCAGGTTGATCTAGTAATTCTAAATATGCTTTTTTAGGCTCTCTAAGAGCTGCTGCTCAAATGATAAGTTATGAAGTTTGTTTAAGTTTAATAATATTTTCTTGTATACTATGTGTAGGCTCATTAAATATTTCTTCTATAATTAATTCACAAAACCAAAGTATTTCTTATATTATCCCCATGTGACCAATAGCTTTAATGTTTTTTATTTCATCTTTAGCAGAAACTAATAGAGCACCTTTTGATCTAACTGAAGGAGAATCAGAATTAGTATCAGGATATAATGTCGAATATTCTTCAATGTCTTTTGCATTATTTTTTTTAGCAGAATATTCTCACATAATTTTTATGAGTATATTTTTTACAATTTTATTTATAAGTAAAAAAATTATTTTTTTAATTGATGATAATATAATATTTTTTATAAAATCAATTTTATTAATATTTTTATTTATATGAGTGAGAACATCTTTTCCAAGGTTAAGATATGATCAACTAATGTATTTATTATGAAAATCCTATTTACCTTTAAGTTTATCCTTCATTTTAATGATAAACTCCATTTTATGAGCTTTTTGAGGTTTACCACCTAAATAATGATTACAACTATTTACATAATTCCAATATTAGCAATAATTCATATAACTATTTTAGAAAAAAATAGTAAAAACATTTTTAATATTTCTTTAGCATGATCAATATTACTAGTTATACATTTTACAATAAATTTAATTTTAAACTTTAAAAATTTAAATTTTCAATTTAATAAATCATTAGATTATATAAATCTTAATTATATTACTTTTAATTGAAGTAATTCAATTGTTGCTATTGATGGAATTTCATTATTTTTTATAGGATTAAGTATAATACTAATACCTTTATCTATTTTAATTAGCTCTAGATCAATAAAAATTTTTAAAAAAGAATTTAATATATTATTATTTATAGTTATTTTAATATTATTATTATTTTTTTCTACATTAAATCTGTTAATTTTTTATATATTATTTGAAGCAACATTAATTCCAATATTTATAATAATAGGTATATGAGGTTACAGAGAAGAAAGAATAAAAGCAACATTTTATTTTTTTTTCTATACTTTAATAGGATCATTGTTAATGCTTTTAAGCATAATTAAGATATATTCTATAACGGGTTCTAATAACTATGAAAATTTATTACTTATTAATATTCCATTTGTAACACAAGTTTGATTATTTATAGGAATCTTTTTTGGATTAGCAGTAAAAATTCCTATGGTTCCTTTTCATATATGATTACCTCAAGCTCATGTTGAAGCTCCAATTGCAGGTTCTATATTATTAGCAGGAATATTATTAAAATTAGGAGGATATGGAATGATAAGATTATGTTATCCTTTATTTCCTATAGCATTTAACTTTTATAGTCCATTTATTGTAATTATTAGTATTATAGCCATTATATTCGGAGCTTTAACTACTTGTCGTCAAATAGATATAAAACGTTTAATTGCTTATTCTTCAATTTCACATATGGGATTAATAGTTATAGGAATATTTTCTAATTGTGTAGAAGGAATTATAGGTGGTTTACTAATGATGATTGCACATGGATTTTCTAGTTCAGGATTATTTATAATATCATCAATTTTATACTCAAGATTTCATTCTAGAACTATAAAATATTTTAAAGGATTAACAACTTGTATGCCTTTACTAAGTATTTGTTGCTTTGTTATAATATTAGCAAATATATCTTTTCCAATGACTTTTAATTTTATAGCTGAATTGTTTTTAATTGTATCTATAGTGAAATACTCTTTTATAATTATGATTTTTACTTCATTAGGAATATTTATTAATTTAATCTATTCTTTATATATTTATAATAAAATGTTTTTTGGATATAACTCTTCATATATAATATCTATTAGAGATATAAATAATTTTGAATTTCAAACGTTAAATTTGATAATTATTTTTATAGTAATCTTAGGAATTAATCCAAATCTAATTATTAATTCAATTATCTTGAGCTCTTATATTCAAATATCTTATTAATGAGACTAAGAAAAAACACCCCCATAATCGACAATATTAATTCTACTTTAATTGATTTGCCTTCACCATCAAGCATAAATTACTTGTGAAATTTTGGTTCTTTATTAGGATTATGTCTAATAATTCAAATAATTACTGGAATTTTTCTAGCAATGCATTACACTGGAGACATAAAAATAGCATTTAGTTCTATAATTCATATTACTAGAGATGTGAATTATGGATTTCTAATTAAATCACTTCACGCCAATGGAGCCTCTGCATTCTTTTTTTGTGTATATATACACATAGCAAAAGCATTATACTACGGAAGTTATAAAAAAAAGTTCTTATGATTTTCAGGAATAATAATTTTTATTATAATGATGATGACTGCTTTTATAGGTTATGTTCTACCTTGAGGTCAAATGTCATTTTGAGCAGCAACTGTGATTACAAATTTTTTATCAGCAATACCTTACATAGGAAATAACATAGTACAATGAATATGAGGAGGTTTTAGTGTTAATAATGCTACATTAGGAAGATTTTTTAGTTTACATTATTTATGTCCATTTCTACTTTTAGGTTTACTTTTAACTCATATTGTATTATTACATACTAAAGGATCAAATAATCCTTTAGGAATTGAAAGTAATTTCGATAAAATATCATTCCATTGATACTTTATTATAAAGGATATATATGGTTTTTTTTTATTATTAATACTAATAACATTTATCATATTTTTTTTTCCTAATTACTTTACGGATCCGGAAAATTTTATAAATGCAAACCCACTTATTACCCCCCTTCATATTATGCCAGAATGATATTTTTTATTTGCATATGCAATATTAAGAGCAATACCTAATAAATTAGGGGGCGTGTTGGCTTTACTATTAAGTATATTAATTTTATTTTTAATTTCATTTATTCATACTAATAAATTACTATCATTAACTTTTAGACCTCTAGGAAAATTATTTTATTGAATATTTATAGCCAATTTTCTTTTATTAACTTGAATTGGATCGAAACCTGTAGAAGACCCATTTATTCTAATAGGCAAAATATCTAGTATTTACTATTTTTCATATTTTTTAATCTTTATTCCTATTTTGGGAAAAATAGAAAATTTAATTTTTTTTAAAAAATTCAGTGTACAATTGAGTCACACGTTGAATGTTTTCAACAAATCATAAAGATATAGGAACTTTATATATAATCTTTGGTTCTTTTTCTGGAATGATAGGAACTGCTTTAAGTATGCTAATAAGAATAGAATTATCAGGACCAGGAACTATTATTGGAGATGATCATCTTTATAATGTTATAGTCACAGCTCATGCTTTTATAATGATATTTTTTTTAGTAATGCCAGTTCTTATTGGAGGGTACGGAAATTGATTTGTCCCTATATACATAGGAGCACCAGATATGGCTTTTCCCAGATTAAATAATTTAAGTTTTTGATTGCTCCCCCCCGCCTTGATTTTATTATTAAGCTCTTCTTTAGTTGAACAAGGAGCTGGTACTGGTTGAACCGTATACCCCCCGTTATCAGGTCCATTAGCGCATTCTGGAGGATCAGTAGATTTAGCTATTTTTAGTCTCCATTGTGCTGGATTTTCTTCGATAGCAGGAGCTATTAACTTTATTACAACAATTTTTAATATGAGAACAACTGGTTTATCTTTAGACAAAATGCCATTATTTGTTTGATCTGTCTTAATCACTGCTTTTCTACTTTTACTTTCTTTACCCGTCTTAGCAGGAGCTATAACAATGTTGCTAACAGATAGAAATTTTAATACAACTTTTTTTGATCCCGCTGGAGGAGGAGATCCTGTACTATATCAACATTTATTTTGATTTTTTGGTCATCCTGAAGTCTACATTCTGATAATTCCAGGATTTGGAATAATTTCTCAAATTATACCTATATTTAGTTCAAAAAATCAAGTGTTTGGTTATCTAGGAATGATTTATGCACAATTAGCTATAGCTTTCCTAGGATTTATAGTCTGAGCTCATCACATGTTTACAATTGGAATGGACATAGACACAAGAGCATATTTTACAGCTGCGACTATGATTATTGCAGTTCCCACAGGAATTAAAATATTTAGTTGATTAGCAACTATTTACGGAGGAAAAATCAATTTTTCTACCCCCATGTTATGAGCTACAGGTTTTATTTTCTTATTTACTTTGGGAGGGTTAACTGGAATTGTTTTGGCCAATGGTTCTTTAGACTATTTATTGCACGATACTTACTATGTAGTAGCCCCTTTTCATTATGTCTTATCATTAGGCGCTGTATTTGCTATGTTTGTAGGATTTTATTTTTGATTTGGAAAAATTTCTGGATTTGCTATTAATGAAACTTTTGGTAAAATTCATTTTTGAATTACCTTTATAGGAGTAAATTTAACTTTTTTCCCTCACCATTTCTTAGGATTAGCAGGAATGCCTAGAAGATATGCAGACTTTCCAGATAGCTTATTTACTTGAAATGCTATTAGCTCTTTAGGCTCTATTATTTCTATAATAGGAGTAGTATGATTCATTTATGTAATTTTTGATGCTTTCTATTCAGAAAAAAAATTTATTTCTTGAAATAACTTAGATGTAGAAAAAATAAATACTTTAGAATGATCATTAAATTGTCCACCTAGTCATCATACTTTTAATGAATTACCTTTTATAAACCATTCAAAGCAATAATAAACCCTTTAGGGGTTTTTAAAGCCAAAATTCGGCGTTATAAATTGCCGCCCTTTATAAAAGAATGCTGGCTGACGCCTCGGAAAA